GAAATGTTGGTAAGCTTCATAGCTCCAACCTAGTAAAGGGGCTTTGATGCCCTTTGTATAGGTTGGGTTGCTGGATACGGGATCCTCGTAGTAGGCTGGACCAACATCCATCCGAGAGAGGGCAGTCTTTAGAAAGAACAGGATGTACGTATCCCAGGTGAGCCAAGAGGTGAAGAGTGGGAGTAAATCAGAGAACGCTTCGCCTTTTCTATAGAAGGAGTCAACTGAGTTCTGAACGAATTAGCTCCTTGGTAATGGCTCAATCTATAGATAGAAAGCCCTATGATGGGAAACTACCACGTTAGGTTTGGAGAGAGATGGGACCGGTTATATAATATAATAGAGGGAGCAGATGCAAGCTTTTTCTTTCAATAGCCGGCCAAATGACTACAGGATCATCGGTCTACTCTACCTCAATTCACCATTTCGAACCTTATACAGAAGGTTTTTCCGTACCAGCTTCTTCTACCTATACCGCAGTTGAAGCACCTAAAGGAGAATTTGGTGTCTTTCTGGTCAGTAATGGAAGCAATCGTCCCTACCGTCGTAAAATAAGAGCACCTGGCTTTGCCCATTCACAAGGACTCGATTCTATGTCCAAACATCACATGCCAGCAGATGTGGTCACCATCATAGGTACTCAAGATATTGTGTCTGGAGAGGTGGATAGATAGGACTAGTACTTTCTCGATCAGGACCCTAGCTTTATTGCGAGCCAAAAACAAAGATGGATTCCCCTTCCCCTTCTATCTTCAGTACTAGAGATGAACGAATTCCATACGCCCGAAATTTAGATCGAAGAATTTTTTGGGTCTTGGAATTTCATGAAGGCGGAGCCAAAACGAGAACGAGTTCAGTCGAACTGCATATATAGTAAATAGAAGTGGAAGAGCCTTTCCTTTCGTTTTAAACAACTCTAAATGAAAGGAGCCACCACAGCTGTATGCACAATGATTGGATTTTGGTGCATACAGAGCGAATCGAAGTGCGTAAGCCCCTTTAGAGTAGAGATAGAGGCGGTCCATTGAAGAAATCGAATCAAAGAATCCACAAAAAAGCGGAACAAAAGAAGCCCATGGAGAAGGACACAGCCCACAATAACCTGCAATGGACTATCAAAAAAAGGGCGAATATTAAAAAAAAAAACAAAGCTGATGATAAAAAAAAAGTCCACCGCTCAGTTACGCACTTCGCTCGCTGCAGAAAATCAAACCAAAATGCAGCTGAAAGCAAGGGTGGTCGTAGATCAGCTGAAGGTGCCAGGTTCCTGCAGGAGAGGACTCTAACTCATGCCAATGGAAGCAGTTTCAAGGGATGAACATGCCCATCTGCCTTTCTGACCTGCGTAAGATTGGATGTTAAAATGGACTAAGGCTTCATCCACTTATTATTTCGCTCCATCCGTCTTATTTCACTCACTGATTTCTGACGGTTGCTTATCATATTAGGTACTTATGATCTTGTAGGTTAGGATTTTAGGAAAAGAGTGGAATCGCTTTTCTTTGAGACTATTTTATTGTTGCGGCTTCTGCTTGTTCATGCTAAACTTTTCTAACACTCTTACTAGCCCAATGGGCAAAGCCTATTTTTATGAGTTCTTGTCTTTCTCTCACCACCCCTTGGTCGCCAATCTTGTCATTTCCTATGACAAAGCAGTATGGTATGGAATTTCCCCTATCTCACCTTTTAGGTGCTACTAAAAAAACGATAAGCTTTGCAAAGAAACAAATATCCACAGGAAGTAAGAACGATAAAGTTATCAACTTTTCAAAAAAGTTCTGTCAAAAGCCACGCGAATCAACACTTTTCTTCGCCTTACCGCGGCCTCTTTGAATCACACCTAAAGGCGAATGGGATTGAGAAGGAGCTCTAGTAGGTGAATGCGTCCGGTGACATCGCTAGCCTTTGTTTGAAGGGCGGGGAAATAGAATAGATAAAGGAAAAGGGCAAGGTTCTAGCCCGTTGAAGTAAGAGTATGAAAGGGAACAGCTGGGTATTCCCCCCCCTCTACGCTTACCAACTACCAACGCCTGCCGACTATTAGCCAGGAGTGGAAAGAAAGGAACTATCGGCACGGCATACAACGAAGGAACTAACTAACGGCCTAGTAACCGCCGCGGAAGGGAATGAGGATGAAGACGGATTCCCAGCCAGCCCTGATAGTTAGCGCACGCTGCCCATACGAGTTGTACGTCCGGTTGAAGTGCGCCTTACCGAAAGAAGGAATAAGCGGTTCAAGAGTAAGCCAAGTCCGATCGATCTTAAAGCTACGAGTTCAGGGTAAAGGAGTAGGTTCGAAGTTCCTAGCCCGGCTTGAAGCCAAGTTGAATTCTTTAACTGCTACATCAATTCCTTACGATAGACCCGATGAAAGGTTCGCTAAGACTGGTATTCATTACTCCTCCTGGTTGGCTCGATCGGGCAAGAGAACGGCCGGTAATCCCCGCTCCTTGGATGTTACAGGCGCGGGGGCAGGACAGAAAACAAAGCCGGGTATGAG